ACGTTGAAAGTTTCTATAGTAGAACTCATTCGAGAGGGCTTGGGGGTCTTAAAAATGGTTCGGGTGGGGGTTTCTCTTAAGAATAAAGAAAACGAATAGAATTCATGTTCACAGAAGCAGAAGAACGGATCCAATACCAAGACGACTTCTGACTAGCCTAAAGGTGCAAGGCCAGGAAATGGCTGGTAGTGGATTGAAAAGAGTCTCTTTCGTCTTTACTCTACTCCGGTATTTACCATTTAAGTAAGGTAGTTAGCTTCGGAGATTTACACGAGACTGGTGTTTTAGGCGTCTTGTCTTCCTCGGTTGTTGCTAGCCGGTAAACAATATATATAAGACGATAGCAGCTTTGCCGGGGCAGATGGGCGGTTTGAAATGTTTGATCCTTTGCCGAAGTATGTGCTGGAGTTCGGAAGCTAAGGAACACCTGGGAATGCTGGTAATGTACGCCTCGTTCTTTCACAAGCCAATAGATCATCTTTCTTACTTGCGATCTCAAAGCTCCGTTCCTCTAGTCAATAGAAGAGGGGGCTTCCCCTGCTACAACTTGTTTGTACCACATATCAGCGAAAAAGATCGTTTAGTGAATCAGAACCAAGAAGCTATCCTGCCGACTGGACGGAGTGAGTTAATGAATACCCTACGGAGAGAATAGAGCAGCTCCATTCCCTATCGCGGTAATAGATTGCACTAGTCTTGATAGTCCCATGAGCCTACGGGAATTCAATGAGACCTTATGCCGCTTCAACGACTGCTGTCCTGGAATTGTTCGTCGTGCTACTTGATTAACGTTTCAACGGGTCTCTTCGATCGCCCTAACGGGATTGGATCCGCTTCCTTTCCTGAAGTCCCCGTCTATAGGTCTATCAAACCGGGAATTCGGAACTCCGGAGAGAGTCCCTCTTTCTCTTTCCAATGGCTTGACCGGGCGTAACTCCTCTCTTGTAGAGGTAGAAGCGGAAACTACATAAGATATAGTCCGGGACTGCTTGATCTGCAACTGGTTAACCAACCAATTGACTAAATTCTTTAGGAAGTAGACCTTGAGCCTTCTTGCATCTTCCTTTTTTTGAGACTTCCTTTTCGGGACCGGGCCTGGGATCAGGGCTTTTACGAGCCCAAGTCTTCAAAATCCATTACTAGGGGCTCTCCCCTAGCGGAGTTAAGAAGGCAAAAAAGGCTGATCTATCCACGTGAATCGGAGAGCGTGCGCCAGTAAAGGCGAGAGCAACGGCCAAAAGGGGGAGACGGACTAATGGCATCAAGGCAACGGAGGGCTTCCTAATCAAATAGGACCGGCTTCAGGACAATGATCCTAAACTTTCATCTTAAATAAGAACAAAACATAATCGACCAAGAAGTCACTCATGCCTATGTACGGAAGAAGCCAACCAGTATTCTTGTTTTAGTGACAGGATTGGGAAGATCGGACGTTAAGGAAGAGAAAAAGCTATGAGTCCTTACTCAACTAACAAAACTTGAAGTTAAACATCTAGAAAGCAGGAGATAGATTCTATACTACATGCAACTAGCAAGATAAAAAGAAATGAGAGATAGAATACCATTTTTGGCCTAGCTTGCTCTAAACCGAAAGGAGAGACTATCAAGAGAGGGATAGAGCTAATGTAATGCATTATTTATTCCTATAACCAACAGTAGGAAGAAAGACTCATCTATTCTTCTATCCTAGCGTGCTCTAACCATAAAGGATATGAGAAACATCTAACTACCGAGCTATAAGAATAGAGCTACTAGCTAGGCTACATTCCCATCTAGCAACTATAGCTAATAGAAAAGGCAGCTAAGCTAGGTAAGGGAGTAAAGAGACTAGGCTCTTAGCCTTTAGGAATCCATGCCTCTCTTAAAGCAGAAAAACAAGATCTCCAGTGCCTCAGCTAGTGAATAGCAGACTAGGTATAAGTTTCGTTCCTATGGAGTCAGATTCAGAATCAAAAATGTCTTGGTCTTGACCTTCGCTTCGAGGGACAAGCACCGCATCTAGGTAAGCGGCATCTAATTGAATTGATTCACCGGATCTTCCATCTACGAAAATGGAAGAGATGTCTGTTAAGGTCGGCTTCATGAAAGCAAGCAAGTTTCGCGAAAATCGAGAAAGAGATGGATTTTGCCCAGCCGTTGTCAGATCAATTCCCATTCATTCTTTAATGGAATAGGAAAGGGGCAGAGCAGCGGCTATCAGGAATGGGCGATAGCCTATGACTAAAACGACTATCTATGAATGCCAATCGACGAGATGAGCCTACGAAAGATTTCAAGTTCAGACTGGCATCCTCACTTACGCAACGAAATTACGAATCCACCGATCATAATCGGAAAGGGGCCTCATACCTTTTCTTTAGAGGTGAAAGACTCACCAGAATACATGATCCTAGGCGAAAACATTAAAGATGAGCCAATCATCTCATAAGCGGCACCATCATTTCCTCCATAACGCGAGAAACCAACAACTCATGTTGAAATGAGTAAACTACTGATGGACCACATAGTTTCTTCTTACCTGCGGAACAGAAGGCTCTGAAAGTCCAAACCCGGTAAAGAAAAAGCTGCTAACTGAAGGCGCTACCTCTGCCTCTTTTGAAGACACCTTTAGTAAGGGATTCGTCGAGGACAGGGTTCCGCTTCTGCTTTTTCCTCCAGTCTCTAGGCCAGCTAAAAGAATTGACTGAGCCAACTACGGATTGGATGTCCAATGGTGCGTAGTGAGGGACGTCGAGTTGCACTTTCTCAAAATCGAATTACTATATCTAGTCTTTCCTTCGAGAAATGAAACCTTCGTCTTCTCAATCAAAAAGAAAGTGGACTTCACCTTCGGTTACCGTCCGTCACGGGATCGTCATACGACCTGATCCACACAGGAGTGTCTCCACCAGGGTCTTACCCTTGTAAACTCACGGGCTAAGGAGCATGGGCGAGGGCTACTATGTTATCTTCCATTCTGATAGAGTGAGATGATCGAATTCAAATCTCTATTATATACGCTATTTACTTGTTTCATCGTCTCCTAGGTTCTGCCCAAGGTTATGGGAAGGAGTTCCTTCTTTGTTATTGATGCTCGACAGTAGCTTCTTGGCTCAATGGTAGCACCGTGAGGAGCGAAGACACCGTATTGGCACAGCCTTTTGTTTTGGCACGGTAGAGATTAAAGATCTATCATAGAGAATGGACTTTTGACCAGCAGCGTCACGCCGGTTTAGAATTCGCTTCGGTAGTGAAACTGCTTTTAGGGGACGAAAGCCCTTTAGCTACCTTTGTGGTTAGACTACACCTCTGCTTTTTGGTTCTACTCGCTTCAGCGGCTGCTTTGTAGCAGCTATTTCCAGTTAGCTTATTAGTCGAGACTGAGTCAATACTGGTTTTTTGGGTGTAGTGGTTTGGAACCCTGTTTGGAGAGGCAATTGGACTTTGTTAAATGAATTCCGGGGCTGCTGTTCGGAGTTGCTTTTTCCCCTTTCCGGTGTACCTGGCGACTTCACTTCCCTTTGAGCAAAGCATTACGCGCACAGCAGCCCAGCAAGCATTGCGGCCAAGCAAAGCCGTCACTCAGATATTCTCTCGAACACAAATATGGTGGGAAGTTTCCCCCGCTAAACACTGCACCGGGCTTCTTCATTCCAGGAGCATGCAATCCACTCGGGTGTAGCTTATCGGTTGATCTCCATGTAGACGTTCATGCGGAAAGGAATCTCGTTTCTCTACTAACACAAGGGTCCCGAAACAAAACAAAGAATCGAATGCTGGTCCTTTCGCAATCGCTACCCAGAAACTTAGAGCACCTTGTGCAGTAATGCATCATCATGAAGGTTGTATTGCTTCCCAGAGCACAAAGCTCGCGGAGAACACACCCAGTAAGTCCTTTACAAAAAGGCTATTCCTATTCTGTCTGTTTATGAAAGGCATCTCTCTTATATACGCTATTTCGATAAAGCAATGATGCTTTAATATAAGAGTTGACTGGTGAAATCTCGTATGAAACAGGAAGAACTGAGTCAACGGTTGGTTCGAGCTATGGTTGATAAGGAATAGAACAGCAACCTCTGCTCTACCACTAACTCGCCGTTGCTTATCGGTATCGGTTGTTACTGCCCCTGCCACTCGCTCAATGACCCCATCTCGCTTCGTTGCAGCACGCCGGTTGTCTCTTTACAATACAAAATAACTTCCGAAAAGAACAAGGTCTCACTACTTCGGTAACAACAGGTCATTTGACCTTCTATCTTCGTTTCTTCTCTTCCGTCTTCTAACATGAAGTCTGCAATGGCTATATCCATGCCTTTAACGGGAACACGCGGATACATTAGCAACATGGTTTAATTGCTATTTGAATTTAGCAGCAATGGCCCCCTCATTCCGTGAGAGTGAAATTCAGAATAAGGAACCACAACTGATTAGCCATCCAAAACTTCTGGAAGCGGGGGGACGACAACCATTCATTGTTAAAATAGAGCCTTTTATTTTAAGCCATGCAGTGCCCCGTATTAATGGTTTCCGCTATCGGGCGTCAGTGTAGTCTCGGTCCATAGTTTAAGACTCCGTTCCTTATAGCCTAGTCTATATCCACAGCTGACGTGACTCCGTACCGACGCCTTTCCCTTTGTAGACAGCTAAGTGACTTCGTAACCTTAAACGTACTTTTTTTCTTATCAATGAAGAAGAGAGCATAATGGGTACAGGAGACTTCATTACGAGAGTGGAGTGCTTGCTTGGATCAAGTCGCGTAGCCGCTTTCCTTGCAGATTTTAGTTTAGGGATTCCATTTCAAAGTTTATTATCTAGGCTTCGATTAGCATGTGTTAAGAATATGATCCTTCCTTGCTCGGTTGAGCAAGCCTAAAATCCCTGCTTTTAAAGTTCTAACAAAACAAGCATGAAGCATAACATAATTTAACAAATGGAGTTACTGCTGACTCTGACTCACTGCTTAAAGAGAATAAATAAGGCGTTACAGTTCCTAATAAATAGAGTGCTTAATGAACAAAAGAAGGGATTTAACGAAAGCCTTAGCTGTGGATGCTCAAAAAAAGAACGAATAGAAGAAGGACTTGGACGAATGTTTACTTACCTACTGATCTTGCATGGTCTTTCTCAGCACGAGTCTTGCTCTTATAGAGAGAGTCTGCCGCACAGTTTCAACATGAAGGACTATTCAACAAGAAGGGGCAGTAAGAGACCAGTCTTGACTCTCTAGTCTCTGTCCCGTTGTAAGGAATCCTCAACTTGATGACAGCATGAGCTTCGGTGCTACTACAACTCATGATAGGAAGGTCCACTCAAAGTAAATATACAGATTCCATTTCAATGCAGCTTCAAGGGATTAGGTTAACGAAAGACCTCTGCTTTCCTCTCCCTTTCCACCTTCATCAGAGCGCTTTTTTATTCCATTTCAATCTATTTTGCCCTCTCACTATTGTATTGTGTTCCTATAAAACGAATAGAAAATTCGGATCAGGCTATTCTCGCCTTCTTGTCTAAGTCTAACCTAATAAGAACTAAAATAAAGGAGTTTCTCTTACTTTCTGGAACGAAGCCTATTCAGGCGTCAGGCGGATAGAATCATTTCGTATTGTGTGACAAAGAGACTTCCTTTTAAAATAAAGCAATTTCAAAACAGAATAGAATAAGAATAAAAGGCTTAGTTTGAGTTCTGACTATAGCTGCAACCTATCTCATATTGGGGAGACGATCAAACTAGAAATTTCATAAGAGAATAAATCTCTGACGCCTAAAACTCCCATGCCTTTCTTGGTTGGACCAAGGCAAGTGACTACTTCCAAGACAAGTCTTTCTTCGTTTTTAGAGGAAGAAGCGGAACTACAAGAAAGCTTTCTTTATCTTTGATTTATGGATAACCAATTCATTTTCAAATATAGTTGGGAGATTTTACCCAAGAAATGGGTCCAAAAAATGGAAAGATCGGAACATGGGAATAGATCTGATACCAATACGGACTACCCATTTCAATTGTTGTGCTTTCTTAAATTGCATACCTATACAAGGGTTCAAGTTTCGATCGATATTTGCGGAGTTGATTATCCCTCTCGAAAACGAAGATTTGAAGTGGTCTATAATTTACTGAGTACTCGGTATAACTCACGCATTCGTGTACAAACCAGTGCAGACGAAGTAACACGAATATCTCCGGTAGTAAGTCTATTTCCATCAGCCGGCCGGTGGGAGCGAGAAGTTTGGGATATGTTTGGTGTTTCTTCCATCAATCATCCGGATCTACGCCGTATATCAACAGATTATGGTTTCGAGGGTCATCCATTACGAAAAGACCTTCCTCTGAGTGGATATGTGGAAGTACGCTATGATGATCCAGAGAAACGTGTGGTTTCTGAACCCATTGAGATGACCCAAGAATTTCGCTATTTCGATTTTGCTAGTCCTTGGGAACAGCGTAGCGACGGCTAATTCCAAATCAGACACAGAATAGGTCCAGTCCAGGAGACAAATCAATAGGAAATGCTCTTTTTTTCGGAATTCACTTCTATGAAATGAAAGAGTTTCACCGGAATTGCCTTGATCGTCGGATATCATGAGAAATAAATAGGAAGAACGAACGATTTCCTGCAATTCTTTCCAATATGGAATGAGTAAAGAATCAAGCTACAAGTCTCGATCTATACGAAAGGCACTGGTTTTTTTGTCTTTCTTTCGGTTTCATTGATAGGAAAAAAACGGACTCTAACTCTATAGGGGCACTAGCGCTTGACTAATCAAAAAATGGCAAGATCAATTTGATATCGATGGAGGAAATAACGATGTGGAGGAAAAGAGGGCAGGGATTCTCTACAATGACACTGTAGACCAATTGAAAGGGATGTAGCGCAGCTTGGTAGCGCCTTTGCTTTGAGGAAATGTCACGGGTTCAAATCCTGTCATCCCTACCTATTCTTCTCCTCTGGGCAGTAACGAGCATTGAGATCGATTCAAATTGGATATACATATTTGGACTATATACATGCAAGATGTGTATTGGGGGTACAAAAAGCTTTTCTTTACAGTCGTATCTACTGTGATAAGAAAGCGTTCTTAGTTCAGTTCGGTAGAACGTGGGTCTCCAAAACCCGATGTCGTAGGTTCAAATCCTACAGAGCGTGATTCTTTCTTCGTAGATCAAGAAGCCTATAAGCTATGTAAGCTAAGATGGGGAGTTTCTCCCCGACGGCTTCTCGAATGATCACTTAGTATACGGTTAGGTAGGGAACATTCTTTCCTATCTTTTTCTATCTCTCACATGACGTTCTCACTTGCACTTTAAGCTACGTAAAAAGGCGAAGAAAATGGGAACTAGACCAGATAGCTCGATGGAAAGGATCAAGCCAAAACTCTTTCTTTTTTTTGACTAGTCATTTTCTCGCACATTCCTTATTCAGTTTTACTAGGGGCTCTACTTCTTAAACTTAGATGCTCTAGTAGGCTATTTACCAGTTATTGAGTCGGCCCAAGCGCCTTCCGAGGGTGAAGAAGATGATACCG